ATTATCATTCCATGTATAATACTCAATCCAGTACTCAATCCAGTTGGAATAATCACATTAATAGTTGCATTAATAGTTATCTTCGTCGTGAAGTCAATATTAATAGTTACATTTTCGGTGGTACCAACAATTACAGTGATAGCTACATTTATAGTTTCATTTGTACTGAAAGCATAAGTGGTAATGAAAGTAAAAAAAGAAAAAAAAGGAGGAGTTCTAATATAGAAATTCGTGGTAACGCCCATGATTTCAATATAAAAAGGGGATTTCTGAATTTCAATATAAATAGAAAACACAGAAATTTATGGATTCAATGTGAAAATTGTTATAGATTAAATTATAAAAAGGGTTTTAGTTTCAAAATGAATATTTGTGATCAGTGTGGATATCATTTGAAAATGAGTAGTTCAGATAGAATAGAACTTTTGATTGATCCGGGCACTTGGGATCCTATGGATGAAGATATGGTCTCTATGGACCCCATTCGATTTCATTCAGAAGGGGAACCTTATAAAGATCGTATCCATTATTATCAAAGAAGGATAGGTTTAACTGAAGCTGTTCAAACAGGCATAGGGAAACTAAATGGTATTCCCGTAGCAATCGGAGTTATGGATTTTCAGTTCATGGGAGGTAGTATGGGAACTGTAGTAGGTGAGAAAATCACCCGTTTAATCGAGTATGCTACTAATCGATCTCTGCCTGTCATTATTGCATGTGCTTCCGGAGGAGCACGCATGCAAGAAGGTAGTTTGAGCTTGATGCAAATGGCTAAAATATCTTCTGCTTCATATAATTATCAATCAAATAAAAAGCTATTCTATGTATCAATCCTTACATCTCCCACAACCGGTGGAGTAACAGCCAGTTTTGCTATGTTGGGAGATGTTATTATTGCTGAACCCAATACCTACGTTGCGTTTGCGGGTAAAAGGGTAATTGAGCAAACATTGAATAAATTAGTACCCGATGGTTCACAAGCGGCTGAGTATTCATTCCATAAGGGCTTATTTGACCCAATCGTACCACGTAACCCTTTAAAAGGTGTTCTGAGTGAGTTATTTCAGCTTCACGGTTTCTTTCCCTTGAATAAAAATTCAAAAAAAAAAAGAAAACTAAAAGTATAGGACTAGATTCAATTACTCTTTTTTTGTAGCGAATTGTAGTAGACAGGTATTTAGTTCGTCGTAATCAAAAAACTAAGAAGAATGGTGTTTTCGTTGGTGATGTAAGTTCTACTTGTAGTCCGAGTTCTCGGATAATTACTTTGTCTTTTTTTCTCCAAATCCATTTTTTTATCCTACCCTCTATTTTATTCCTGATTAATAATTAGAAATTTTCTATCAACAGGATAAAAATGGAATTTATCCTTTTGTTTTGAGGAATTCGGAAAAATCAAAGGAATTTCTCCCGGCATTCTTACGTATGAATATATACAATAATGAAAAAAGGATAAAAAACAATATCGAAATAAAATATGGAATAGAAGTAGATATAGAAATCTACTTCAATTATTCGAAAGATAGAAATAATAAATAATATGAGTATGAGGATAGGAGAATAATAGGAAAATTTATTAAATATTAAAGCGGATTATCATACATATTTGTGTAAAAAGAGAAGTGGGTACACTTAATTTAATTTCCCGTTCCTTGCACTTATTAACTATTTAATATTATTTATATACTTCATATTTTTGATAATAGATATCCTTATGATAAGATATCTTTATTGTAGGTAAAAATATGAAATTGAGGTACCCATTCCATGACAGATCTTAACTTACCCTCTATTTTTGTTCCTTTAGTAGGCCTAGTATTTCCGGCCATTGCAATGGCTTCTTTATTTCTTCATGTCCAAAAAAATAAGATTGTCTAGATCCGAGGGGGCTAAATTTCATCAATTTATTTCAACACTGGAGCATAATACAGATATTTATTTAGTGTAATATGATGGGATATGTAGCTCTTTTCAAACACAAATGAAAGAACTGTTATGCATGTGAATACATGATATCCGCATAAATACATGCATGTATATGTGGGTATAGCTGGTTAAAAATGATCAGTGAATCTTTTTCTATTATAATAGAAAGTCAATGTATCTAACCCATTACTTCTAATGGTTCATATCAGACATAGTACTAGTTGATGAAAGTTACTTCGGCATTAAGAAAAGTCAAATTCATTTTGGTTATTCTCTCAATTCCAATCGAATGCAACTGGATCTAATATAGTATGAACTGGCGATCAGAACATATATGGATAGAACAAATAACAGGGTCTCGAAAAACAAGTAATTTTTGCTGGGCTTGTATCCTTTTTTTAGGTTCACTAGGATTCTTGGTGGTTGGAACTTCCAGTTATCTTGGTAGGAATCTGATATCCGGATTTCCATCTAAGCAAATAATTTTTTTTCCACAAGGAATCGTGATGTCTTTCTATGGGATCGCGGGTCTATTCATTAGTTCCTATTTGTGGTGTACAATTTCATGGAATGTGGGTAGTGGTTATGACCGATTCGATCGAAAAGAGGGAATAATGTGTATTTTTCGTTGGGGATTCCCTGGAATAAATCGTCGAATCTTCCTTCGCTTCTTTATGAAAGATATCCAATCAATCAGAATGGAGGTTAAAGAAGGTCTTTTTCCTCGTCGTGTTCTTTATATGGAAATCAGAGGCCAAGGAACCATCCCCTTGACTCGTACTGATGAGAATTTTACTCCACGAGAAATTGAACAAAAAGCTGCGGAATTGGCCTATTTCTTGCGCGTACCAATTGAAGTATTTTGAAATGAACTGAAAATGAAATGAATGTTTTCTCCGCATGAGGGAAGGAACTTGCTAATTTCCTTTTTCATTTAATACAACTGAGGTTTCTTCAGTTCGTCAACTATCCGAACATAACATATATATACAGAATTCATCTTTTTCTTTTTAGTTTTAGGTCCCAGATTTTATTTTAAATAATTGATACCTTATTCCTGCGCTGTGATTAGATGGGTGCGCAACATTTAGAAAAAATGAATTGATCCAGGGGGTTTGTCTTGAAATTCGAATAAGATTCGTTACTTCAAGTGGGTTTTTCAAGTACTTATCGAAACGAAAGGAACAAATGAAGATAAAATTCGTTCGAATTTACCCCATTAAGATATCCGAGAATTCTATTTACTTATTTTTTTTATATGAAAAGGGTCTTTATTCTATTTCTATATTCCTTATATTCTAGACCCAAGGACTCCATTTTTATACAAGAATGGGAATATAATATAGATCCATAGAGAGGTTCGATACCTTGTTATATAACTCATATTGTAGAGAAATATCAAATCAGAAAGAGTTGAGTTGAGGAATGAAGCAGTTCATTAACAATTCACAGATAAAAAATGAAAAAAAAGAAAGCATTGACTTCTCTTCTCTATCTTGCATCTATAGTATTTTTGCCCTGGTGGGTTTCTCTATCATTTAATAAAAGTCTAGAACCTTGGGTTACTAATTGGTGGAATACTAGGCAATCCGAAACTTTTTTGAATGATATTCAAGAGAAAAATGTTCTAGAAAAATTCCTAGAATTAGAGGAACTCCTCTTGTTGAATGAAATGATAAAGGAATACCCAGAAACACATATAAAAAAGCTTCCTATAGGAATAGGAATACACAAGGAAATTATACAATTGGTCAAAACACACAATGAATATCATCTCCATATAATTTTGCATTTCTCGACAAATATAATATGTTTCGCTATTCTAAGTGGTTATTTTATTCTGGGTAATGAAGAACTTGTCATTCTTAATTCTTGGGTTCAGGAATTCCTCTATAACTTAAGTGACACAATAAAAGCTTTTTCTATTCTTTTAGTTACTGATTTATGGATCGGATTTCACTCGACCCATGGTTGGGAACTCATGATTGGTTCGATCTACAAGGATTTTGGATTAGCTCATAACGATCAAATTATATCTGGTCTTGTTTCTACTTTTCCAGTTATTCTAGATACAATTGTGAAATATTGGATTTTCCATTTTTTAAATCGTGTATCCCCCTCGCTTGTAGTCATTTATCATTCAATGAATGAATGAAGAACTTATTTGATCTCCTGATATCAATAAAATCATAATTTTTCCTCGTGTACAAAGAAAGTATTTTCTATTTTACTTTTTTTATACTTCTACCCTTTCAAGATATTCGTCCTATATTCCAGTACAATTATTTCTGTACAATGGCAAATTCATAGAGAGGGAAGTATACTAGCTACCTATCTAATTTATTGTAGAAATTCCGGATCAATGATTGTACCATGCAAAATAGAAATACTTTTTCTTGGGGAAAGGAACAGATGACTCGATCTATTTCTGTATTGATCATGATATATGTAATAACTAGAGCATCTATTTCAAACGCATATCCCATTTTTGCGCAGCAAGGTTATGAAAATCCACGAGAAGCAACAGGGCGAATTGTATGCGCCAATTGCCATTTAGCCAATAAGCCTGTGGATATTGAAGTTCCGCAAGCTGTGCTTCCTGATACTGTATTTGAAGCAGTTGTTCGAATTCCTTATGATATGCAACTAAAACAAGTTCTTGCTAATGGGAAAAAAGGGTCTTTGAATGTGGGGGCTGTTCTTATTTTACCCGAGGGATTCGAATTAGCCCCCCCGGATCGTATTTCTCCTGAAGTGAAAGAAAAGATGGGAAATCTTTCTTTTCAGAGTTATCGTCCCAATAAAAGAAATATTCTTGTGATAGGTCCTGTTCCAGGTCAGAAATATAGTGAAATTGTTTTTCCCATCCTTTCCCCCGACCCCACTACGAAGAAAGACGTTCACTTCTTAAAATATCCGATATATGTGGGCGGGAACAGGGGAAGGGGTCAAATTTATCCTGATGGGCGCAAGAGTAACAATACCGTTTATAATGCTACATCCGCAGGTATAGTAAGCAGAATAGTACGTAAAGAAAAGGGGGGATATGAAATAACCATAGTTGATGCATCGGA